AAAACATATTTATTCTGACTCAGAGGGAGAAATGCACTGGAGTACCGACGTGTACCATGCACCCGAATTTCAATATAGTAATGTCCGGCTCTTACCAAAAACAAGTCATTTATGGATATTATCAGGAGGTTCGTGCAGATCCGGTGTAGTTTCTTTTTCACTCCACAAGGATCAAGATCAACTGAACATCCATTCTCATTCTGTCGAACGAAGATATATTTCTAGCCTCTCAGTGAATAATGATCAAGTGAGACACCAATTAGTTAGGTCAGATTTTTCTGATAAAAAAGAAGATGGTATTTTGGATTATTCGGGATTTAATCGAATCATAGGTATTGGTCATTGTAATCTCATACATCCTGCAATTCTCCACAAGAATTCTGATTTATTGGCAAAAAGGCGAAGAAATCAATTTCTCATTCCGTTCCAATCCATTCAAGAACAAGAGAAAGAACTAATGCCCCATTCAGGTATCTCGATTGAAATACCCATAAAGGGTATTTTCCGTAAAAATAGTATTCTTGCTTATTTTGATGATCCTCGATACAGAAGAAAGAATTCAGGAATTACTAAATATGGGACTATAGGGGCGCATTCAATCGTCAAAAAAGAGGACTTGATTGAGTATCGAGGAGTCAAAAAAATTAAGCCAAAATTTCAAATGAAAATTGATCGCTTTTTTTTCATTCCCGAGGAAGTGCATATTTTACCCGAATCTTCTTACGTAATGGTACGGAATAATAGTATCATTGGCGTAGATACCCGAATCGCTTTAAATAGAAGAAGCCAAGTGGGCGGATTGGTCCGAGTGGAGAAAAAAAAAAAAAAGATTGAACTCAAAATTTTTTCTGGGGATATCCATTTTCCTGGGGAAACGGATAAGATATCCCGACACAGTGGCATCTTGATACCGCCGGAAACGGGAAAAAAAGAACTTAAGGAATACACCCGGGAATCAAAAAAATTGAAAAAATGGATCTATGTCCAACGGATCACACCTACCAAGAAAAAGCATTTTGTTTTGGTTCGACCCGTAGTCACATATGAAATAGCGAACGGTATCAATTTAGCAACACTCTTCCCCCAGGATCTGCTGCGGGAAAAGGATAATATGCACCTTCGAGTTGTCAATTATATCCTTTATGGAAAGGGCAAACCCTTTCGGGGTATTTCTGACACAAGTATTCAATTAGTTCGAACTTGTTTAGTCTTAAATTGGGACCAAGACAAAAAAAGTTCTTCCGTCGAAGAGGTCTGTGCTTCCTTTGTTGAAGTAAGTACAAATGGTATGATTCGAGATTTCCTAAGAATCGACTTAGTGCAATCCCATATTTCGTATATCAGAAAAAGGAATGCTCCGTCAAGTCCAGGATTGATCTCTGATAATGGTCCAGATCGCACCAATATAAATCCGTTTTACTCCATTTATTTCAAGGCAAGGGTTCAACAATCACTTAGCCAAAATCAAGGAACTATTCATACCTTGTTGAATAGAAATAAGGAATGCCAATCTTTGATAATTTTGTCATCATCTAATTGTTTTCGAATGGGTCCATTCAACGATATCAAATATCATAATGTGATAAAGCAATCAATTCACATTCAAAAAGATCCTCTAATTCCAATTAGGAATTCGTTGGGACCCTTAGGAACAGTCCTTCAAATTGCGAATTTTTATTCATTTTACTATTTAATAACTTATAATCCGATTTCGGTAACTAACTATTTGAAACTGGATAATTTAAAACAGACTTTTCAAGTACGTAAATTTTATTTAATGGATGAAAACGAGAGAATTTATAATCCTGATCCAGACAGTAAGATTGTTTTGAATCCATTTAATTTGAATTGGTATTTTATCCATCATAATTATTGTGAGGAAATGTCCACAATAATGAGTCTTGGGCAGTTTATTTGTGAAAATATATGTATCGCCACAAATGGACCACACCTCAAATCAGGTCAAGTTTTAATTGTTCAAGCTGGCTCTGTAGTAATAAGATCAGCTAAGCCTTATTTGGCTACTCCAGGAGCAACTGTTCATGGGCATTATGGAGAAATCCTTTATGAAGGAGATACATTAATTACATTTATATATGAAAAATCAAGATCTGGTGATATAACGCAGGGTCTTCCAAAAGTAGAACAAGTGTTAGAAGTGCGTTCGATTGATTCAATATCGATGAACCTAGAAAAAAGAGTTGAGGGTTGGAACGCGCGTATAACAAGAATTCTTGGGATTCCTTGGGGATTCTTAATTGGTGCTGAGCTAACTATAGTGCAAAGTCGTATCTCTTTGGTTAATAAGATCCAAAAGGTTTATCGATCCCAGGGGGTCCAAATCCATAATAGACATATCGAAATTATTGTACGTCAAATAACATCAAAAGTGTTGGTTTCAGAAGATGGAATGTCTAATATTTTTTTACCCGGCGAACTTATTGGATTGTTACGAGCGGAGCGAACGGGGCGTGCTTTGGAAGAAGCGATCTGTTATCGAGCTATATTATTGGGAATAACGAGAGCATCTCTGAATACTCAAAGTTTTATATCTGAAGCAAGTTTTCAAGAAACCGCTCGGGTTTTAGCAAAAGCAGCTCTCCGGGGTCGTATCGACTGGTTGAAAGGCCTGAAAGAGAACGTTGTTCTGGGGGGGATGATACCCGTAGGTACCGGATTCAAAGCATTAGTGCACTGTTCACGGCAGCATAACAATATTCTTTTGGAAACAAAAAAAAAAGAATTTATTCGGGGGGGGATGATAGATATTTTCTTACACCACAGAGAATTATTAGACTTTTGCATTTCAAAGACTTTACATGATACATCAGAACAATCGTTTAGAGGATTTAATGAGTCCTAAGGAGCGTATTCTCTTAACTATTTTTGATCCTTTGATTTCTTAATAGTAAGAAAAGAAAGTAATGAATGGCCTGGATTGTGTATCAATGGCCAATCTCTGGTAGAAGAGAAGGTTCCATTGGAACAATTATTTATTTCAGGGCACCTCGTCTCTTTTTTTTATCAAATCTTTTTTGAAGAGATGATGGAAGCAGGAATTCCTTTTGGTCATGGTACTAGGAAATGGAATCCTAGAATGTCACCGTATATCTCAGCAAAACATAAAGGTATTCATATTACAAATCTGACAAGAACTGCTCGTTTTTTATCAGAAGCTTGTTATAAAGCAGCGGATTTAGTAGCACGAGCTGCAATAAGAACCCGGTGTCATTATATTATATTAAAAAAAAAAGGCTCGGTGGTATGTTAACGAATTGGTCCACTACAGAAACGAGACTTCATAAGTTCAGGGATTTGAGAGCGGAACAAAAGACGGGGAGACTCAACCGTCTTCCAAAAAGAGATGCAGCTATCCTGAAGAGACAATTATCACGCTTGCAAACGTATCCGGGCGGGATTCAATATATGACGGGGGTACCGGATATTGTAATCATCGTTGATCAGCAAGAAGAATATACGGCTCTTCGAGAATGTCTCGCTTTGGGAATTCCAACAATTTGTTTAATTGATACAAATTGTGACCCCGATCTAGCAGATATTTAGATTCCAGCAAACGATAACGCTATAGCTTCAATCCGATTAATTCTTAATAAATTTGTATTTGCAATTTGTGAGGGTCGTTCTAGCTATATACGAAATCCTTGATTAATAATAAGATAAATCACTTTTTTTGGTAACTACATGGATTTTTGGAATCGGTTACTCTTCTTGAATCACATAAAAGAAAAGAAATAAAAAAAACCGTGGATATTATGTGATTAGCGGGTATTCAAAACGGATAATTCTAATTAAAGTATACAAGTCGAAAGGGAGAGGGTTGAATCAAAATAATTCTTTTTAAAGTTCTATTTCTGTTAGAGGGCAATATGAATGTTATATCATGTTCCAGTAACACACTAAAAGGGTTATACGATATATCCGGTGTGGAAGTAGGCCAACATTTCTATTGGCAAATAGGAGGTTTACAAGTCCATGCCCAAGTACTTATTACTTCTTGGGTTGTAATTGCTATCTTATTAGGTTCAGCCCTTATAGCTGTTCGGAATCCACAAACTATTCCGACTGCCGGTCAAAATTTCTTCGAATATGTCCTTGAATTTATTCGAGACGTGAGCAAAACTCAGATTGGAGAAGAATATGGTCCATGGGTTCCCTTTATTGGAACTATGTTTCTATTTATTTTTGTTTCGAATTGGTCCGGTGCTCTTTTACCTTGGAAAATAATACAGTTACCCCATGGGGAGTTAGCTGCACCTACGAATGATATCAATACTACCGTTGCTTTAGCCTTGCTCACGTCAGTAGCATATTTCTATGCAGGTCTTTCTAAAAAGGGATTAGGTTATTTCAGTAAATACATTCAACCGACTCCAATTCTTTTACCCATTAACATTTTAGAAGATTTCACAAAACCTTTATCACTTAGCTTTCGACTTTTCGGGAATATATTAGCTGATGAATTAGTAGTTGTTGTTCTTGTTTCTTTAGTACCTTTAGTGGTTCCTATACCTGTGATGTTCCTTGGATTATTTACAAGCGGTATTCAAGCTCTTATTTTTGCAACTTTAGCGGCGGCTTATATAGGCGAATCTATGGAGGGCCATCATTGACTAGTTTTCGAAATAGTCTCTTTTTTTTTTTTTTAGCTTAGAATAACGCAGTGTATGCGTAACTAAAGATAATCCACTTAGGAAACATCAATATACAAATAGAAATAGACAAGTACGGGATATACGACCAAGAGTCATAGAAAAAAAAATTCTGATATTGGGGAATTGTAAAAAAGGAAAGAGATCAAAAAGATCTTTTTCCTAAAATTCATGTTTGGCTTTATTATATCATACTCCTGCCAATGAATATTATCATTCTATTGTTTTGTTCATTCAATTCAAATAAAAGGAGTCATTATTTGAATCAAAATTCTTATAGTATCATAGTATCACAATTTACACGGTGTGTGATTAAAAAAAAAAAAGAAAAAGAAAGATGCTTTCTAGAATGATTCCCATTTTAGTTGATTTTATTCAATTCAACGATTGACCAAAAGAAAATATTAAATATTAATAAATAATTAAAGTGAATGACCTTACCGGAATAAAATACTTATGTTTATTTCTATGCAATGATTCGCCAAACGAGATTCATAAAAAATGGGTTGATTGGGAGGGGGGAACAGAATTGGGTATATGGAATCTAATGACTCTAAGCCAACTCTTGTGTATGGTTCCAAGAATGATTCTAGAATACGATTGACTTTAAGATACGAATAGTTTGAATCTAAGATATGAAGATATGAATAGTTGGTTTACGTTATGGAAGAAAGACATGTATATATGATATTAGATATTGATAGTTATATATCAACTAAAGATATATCTAATCCGCCCTACTATTGTGAACTTAGATAGAGATTCCAATAGAAATTCTTTGGTTTCGTCTTTGCCTGTGAATTGAATGTGAATGAATAAAGCAATGAAATAAAGAAAACTAACGAACGAAGAATTTAAAAGGGTTTGGAAAGAAGAAATGGAAGAACAAAAGTTGTATGGATTCACAAAAATCCTGTGGATCGGAACTAAAAAAGAGATATCGAAGTAGCTTTTATGGTTTAATACTAATATTATTATTACTTCAATATTACTTCAATTCCGAGTTCTTAGTTATTTCGACTGGATGAATCTTAGCGATGGAATAATTAAGTCATAATTCATTGGACGATTGTATCATTAACTATTTCTTTATTTTAGTGCGAGGAACTTATCATGAATCCACTGATTTCTGCCGCTTCTGTTATTGCCGCTGGGTTGGCCGTCGGGCTTGCTTCTATTGGACCTGGAGTAGGTCAAGGTACTGCTGCGGGTCAAGCTGTAGAAGGTATCGCGAGACAACCCGAGGCGGAGGGAAAAATACGAGGTACTTTATTGCTTAGTCTGGCTTTTATGGAAGCTTTAACAATTTATGGACTGGTTGTAGCATTAGCGCTTTTATTTGCGAATCCCTTTGTTTAATCCTATAAATATGCAAATTACGTATTTTTTTTTAGTCTATCTAAAAGAGGAGATAATATGAAAAATATAACCGATTCTTTCGTTTCCTTGGTTCGCTGGTCATTTGCCGGGAGTTTCGGGTTTAATACCGATATTTTAGCAACAAATCCAATAAATCTAAGTGTAGTCCTTGGTGTATTGATCTTTTTTGGAAAGGGAGTGCGTGCGAGTTGTTTATTTCAAGAATAGGCTGGATCCAACCAGCTGTACTTTTTTTCATTATAACTAGATCGAAAAAGGTGCACGATTCCGCGAATTACTTCTGAATCAATTTCAAATCATATTTAAGAACCATAGCATTTCGTGATTCATTGGTAAATCTACTTTGATTCTCTATCAACCAAACCAATAGTGTGGGGTCATTAACATGGTTAAAGCTAAACCAAACTGTTTTAAGTCCAGACGCAGCATGGTACTCTTTCTACTACTATATTAATATAGAATAGAAATGTTTGCAAAATTGGAATTTGTTTTTTTTTCGATATAAAACACTCATTTCGATAAAATTATTTGAGCCTTTTCTTTTATTGGAATGCAAAATATTTGAAATATTTCAATCAACCGCTTTTTATGCTGAATCGGTGACCTGTGTATAATAGAAAGTAAGAAGAATTCTTTGGATTTGACGAAAAAAAGAAACAACTTTGCTGACAATTCAATATTTTTGTTTTGTTCCGTCAGAAGAGTCCTCAAAATATTCTGGTCTTGGATTAGTGATTAGTCGCGACATCTTGGAATATGAATAGAGAAGAGAGGTAGAGGATAGGCTCATTACATTAAAAAAAAAGATATGGGAATTGCCCCCATACTTAAAAAGTTGAAGTAATTGAGTGTGAGAGCCAAATGAATCGAAAAATTCATGTTTGGTTCGGGAAGGGATCATGTAAGTTTTGAGATGAATGGAAAGATAATCTACTTTCATTAAGTGATTTATTAGATAATCGAAAACGGAAGATCCTGAATACTATTCAAAATTCAGAGGAACTGCAGGGGGGGGCCATTCAACGGCTGGAAAAGGCCCGGGCTCGCTTACGGAAAGTCGAAAGGGAAGCAGATCAAATTCGAGTGAATGGATACTCGGAGCTAGAACGAGAAAAATTGAATTTGATTAAGTCAACTTATAACACTTTGGAAGAATTAGAAAATTACAAAAATGAAACCATTCGTTTTGACCACCAAAGGGCGGTTCAGCAAGTCCGACAACAGGTTTTCCAACAAGTTTTAAAAGGAGCTCGAGGCACTCTGAATAGTTCTTTGAACAAGGAGTTACATTTACGTACCATTAGTGAAAATATTGACACGTTTGAGGCGATGGCAGAAATAACTGATTAGTCCTTTTCCTGTAGGCATCGTTTTTTTTTTTTCTTTAACTAAAAAAAATTATACTCATGGTAACAATTAGAGCCGACGAAATTAGTAATATTATCCGTGA